TAAGGGTTCTCCACATTCATTATTAGCTTTGGACTAGAAACTGAGAATCAATTAAAATGTGAATCGAATGAATTGGTTTCTAATAATTCATGAAGGAAATTATAAGATTTCTACAATTCAATTAGATGCGAAATCTAGAAATATACTTTTTGTGGTTGTCGAAGATCTTTTTTGTTAGAACCCCTTCTTTTTTTTTTTCATTTTAAAGAATTGAATTGGTTAGTCGTCCAGTAACAATAATAGCAGTAATAGATACTAAAAAGAGGAACTAATCCCATTTTTCTTCAAAATAAGATTAGTTGTTCTTGTATTAGACACAAAAAGGCTAAGGCTCTTTCTTGGTTTAATTACAAGGATCGATCTTTATATATAAATAAAATATGATGAAAAGAAAAAAAACTGAGGAATCCTAGTTTCGAGTGATCTAATACCTTTTTCTTTTCGTTCTAGATATTAGAAGAATGGAACACATTACTAAATCTACTAAGTTAAAATCAAAGTGAAGAAGTAAAGGGTATTCTAAGGTCACTCTCTTCTTTTGTTCTAAAAGAAATCAAAAATGAAAATAGAACAAATTAGATACAATAAAAAAAAAAGGGGGTCAACATAGATATTTTTACTATCTTATTCCATATGAATTCAAAGTTGCATGAAGTTAAACAACAAAGTTTTTATTCTTTATTTTTGTTTATATATAATATTCATAATATATTTATTTTCTATTTCTTTTATTCTATTTCTAATAGAAATCGAATTCTATAGAATAGAATATAAAAAATATTCTAATTCGAATAGAAAGAAAAAAAATGAAAACATTTTCATTAGATTAGTTTACTCAACTCACGAGTTGATCAATAAATCTGTTGATTGGGAATCACAGGATGGGTAGATGTCACAGATGATGAATTGATTTCGTGCCTATGAAACTATATTTTTCTTTTTGTTCGTCCGTAATAATTGATTCATCAATCAATTATTTTCAATTGTATCTTTCAAGTAGTATTTTTTGCTTATTTTCTTATTTTTATCTCAAAAATGGAAACTTAGGAAAGTGCTTTATAAACATATGTATAAAAAGAACATATTTCATTTAGTTTCCTTATGCCCACTATAACCAGTTATTTCGGTTTTCTACTAGCAGTTTTAACTATAACCGCGGGTCTTTTTATCAGTCTGAATAAGATACGACTTATTTGATTTGAAATTTGAAGATGAATTTGGAATTTTGGAATATGCAAGATATTCTATAGTTCCTTATTATGTCAATTTCCAATTCTTGGTGATTGAGACTCATGGTAAATACAGATTCATATTTAAGGATAGATATTACCCTCCCTCTTTTTTCCTTTCAAACAAATTCAAATGATTGAAGTTTTTCTATTTGGAATCGTGTTAGGTCTAATTCCTATCACTTTGGCTGGATTATTTGTAACTGCATATTTACAATACCGACGTGGTGATCAGTTGGATCTTTGATTAAGTAACATCTCTTTTGTTTTTTGACCTCCTATATCTTTTCTTTGTTTTAATCCTAAAAAACAGGAGATCAAATTCAGACTTTAGATTAGACTGTTATGCCATTATTTCAGTCTCATTCTCAATCTAACAAGAATGGAATCACGCTCTGTAGGATTTGAACCTACGACATCGGGTTTTGGAGACCCGCGTTCTACCGAACTGAACTAAGAGCGCTTTATTTTCATAAATAATTTTATTTTATGTGATGCATATACATACTCAATATCCATAGTTAACTATGGATATTGAGTATGTTATGTCCAATTTAAATCGGTCTCAATTGATCTCTTTTTACTGCTCATATGATAACTAATAGTTCGGGATAGGGATGACAGGATTTGAACCTGTGACATTTTGTACCCAAAACAAACGCGCTACCAAGCTGCGCTACATCCCTTTCCATTGGTTTTCTGTGTCATTGTAAACAATCTTTGTCTTCTTTTCCACAATTTCTGTTATATATATCATATATCCTGCCATTTTTTTCTTTTCTTTTTTTACTTTCTCATATCCTATAATATCGAATGTGAGAAAAGAAAAGAATCCTATTTCTTAAGAATATTTAATTAAATAATAGAGAATATATAGAGTATAATAATAAAATAAAGAATATATATTAAATTAAATAGAATCTACATATCAAAAATATTTATAAAAAAAAATATGAAAAATAGAATAATTCTATTAATATAATCAAATTCATAAAAAGAATAGAATAATATAGTTATTCTAATATTATTAGAATATTAATAAGTTAATAAGTTATTATAATTCTAAGATTCTTAGAATATTAATAAGAATATATATATATTATATATATTTATTAATAAAAATCATGCTCTATAAAATAAATAAAAATATCTAATGAATCGTTGTACAATTCAATTTGAATTCGGACTTCCCCCGACAAATGCAAGTGGTTATTAATAAAATAACCATTTGATCATATTCATATTCCTATATGTAATTGTGTATTACAAATTACAAGAAAAAAACGAAGGAGGATTTGAAATGCGAGATCTAAAAACATATCTCTCTGTGGCACCGGTGGCAAGTACTCTATGGTTCGGGGCTTTAGCGGGTATATTGATAGAAATTAATCGTTTATTCCCGGATGCATTGATATTCCCCTTTTTTTCATTCTAGTTATCGGCACGGGAAGGTGTGACGAAGATAAGAGATCCAATCAAATATCTGTGATTAATTCCTTCTTCTTTGATTTCTTTTTTTTTTCTAATTAGAATAAGTTAGAAAAAAAAAGAAGAAAGGTGTATTTGGTCTCAGTGAAACTCATAATTTTTCCCAGGTTTCAATGGAATTGAATTATTAATTCAATTCCATTGCTATTAATAATAGAGTGAGACCAGAAATGGAATTGAAATGCGAGGGCAGGGGCAATAATATCATACAAGATACTTAAATGAAAAATGAAATACTGTACTGCGATTCGAAATATAGTTCGAAATCATTGTATTACTGAATTATTACTGTACTATATAAAATGAATTGGAACAAAATCTTTCATAATTTGATTTTGAATTATCAACTTATACTTTTTTCGTTCCTTTTTTATTCTTCGCTTCGAATCTGAAAATCGAAGAGTTAAGTGAATCAAAAAACCAAAGGAGGCTCATGGCCAAGGGTAAAGATATCCGAATAACTGTGATTTTGGAATGTACCAGTTGTGATCAAAAGAGTGTTAATAAGGAATCGACGGGTATTTCTAGATATATTACTCAAAAGAATCGACACAATACGCCTAGTCGATTGGAATTGAGAAAATTCTGTCCCTTTTGTTGCAAACATATGATTCATGCAGAGATAAAGAAATAGAGAAAATGGATCGCTTGTGTGTCACCCTTACAAGGTAGATGAAAAATGATTTCAGATAGAAGATATATTCTAAAAATGATATATTAAATTATATATTCTATATCTGTAAATTCTATATATAACATTATAGAACATGAAATTAGATACATATAACATTCTATAGCATATATTTCATTATATAACAAATATATATATAAAAAAAAAAAAAAATAAGAATATAAAGAAAACAAATCCTTTTTTATACGAAATAGGATTTTGGTATAGGAATAAAAAAACCATGGATAAATCTAAGCGACTTTTTCTTAAATCCAAGCAATCTTTTCGTAGGAGTTTGTCCCCGATCCAATCGGGGGATCGAATTGATTATAAAAACATGAGTTTACTTTATCGATTTATTAGTCAACAAGGAAAAATATTATCTAGACGCATGAATAGATTGACCTTAAAACAACAACGATTAATTACGATTGCTATAAAACAAGCTCGTATTTTATCTTCGTTACCCTTTGTTAACGCTAATTGGTTACCTTTTGTTAATAAGGAAAAAAAAAGATTTAAAAAAAGCGCGTCGACCACTAGAACTACTACTGTTTTAAAAAAAAAAAAAAAATAGAGTTACTCTTCAATTGAATTCAATTTTGAATCGAAACTCAATTTAAATGTGGATTGATATTTTGTTCGAAAACTACGACAATCCAATTGGGGTTGTTGCGTTGTAAGAAAAAAGATAATAATAATAGGTGAAGAAGAATAAAACTTTTTTTGAGCGTGGTTGTTTATTTATTTTGATGACTTTGTCATATGAATTCTATTTTATTATACAAATCTCTTCTATTCGACCACCTTCCCGGAGTTCAGTCTCCGGGGAATTCTTATCTTTTTATCATCTCGTTGGCAATCATAAAAAGACAATTCCCTTTTAATATAGCTATTTGTGCAACTATTTTACGATTAAGAAGCAATTGCCTCTTGGACATATTATACATTAAATTACTATAAATATAGTATATTTTTGGTTTCTTCTGGCCAATTATTGCATTTATTCGACTGATCCACAAACTGCGAAAATCCCTTTTTTTCCTATCTCTATCCCGATGAGCCGAAACCAAAGCTTTTATTTTCTGCTGTGAAATAGTTCGAGTAAGTTTTGAATGAGCTCCTGATGTAAATAAACGAAATTTTGTCCTCCGTTTTCGAGCGATATATCCTCGTTTAATTCTGGTCATTGAATAAATGAGACTTTGATGAATAACTATTTGATTTTTTTCTTTCAGTTATTCTTTTATCCTTCCTAGTCTAGTAATAACAAAAAAGGATTATTCCAATGTATAAAATAAAAATTCCAATGGCTTTTGCTACTATAACCTTCCCAACCACGATTTTTTTTTCTTTTTTTCTAAGCATTTAACCCCGAAATAATAATTTGTATTGATACTAGGTATTTTAAAAAAAATATAGTAAATTAAATAGAAAAAGAAATGGCGGGTTCCATCGTTTCTATGATTACTTTTTAAACGGTGAGGTCCTCTCTATACACCGGAGCCCCTTCCTTCATTGAATCTTGATTTCATCAATGTTATTGTTAACTTGTACAGTTCACACTCATGGGCTCTACCCATGAAATATCTAGTAATAGGTCTTTCACAACGAAATCTAGCTATACAGTAACGGTATTTAAGTATGAAGATTAGCTGGGTAGTTGACCCTCTTAGTCCGTTCTTGCAAAATTTAGGGCATAATTTTCGTTTATTTGAAATAGGATTTTTCCCGCTTAATGGATAACCATTTGTTACCAATGGGAAAGTCTTTTTCATCTTAAATTGCAAATTAAGGTGATTCGGTTTGCACCAATCGAAACCATAAATTTTATACACAATAGAATTCTATATAGAATTCTATGATTCTTACTAATAGAATAGATTTTTGTTTAAGTTAAGATAGTGTGTGTGAGTGGAAGAATTCCATTCAAACTATCTTAAACAATCACCGATACTGGAAAAATTTCTTTTTTTTAGTCTATGATCTAAACGAGTCGCACATACACCCTAGTACATGTTCCTCGGCGCTGAGGGCATCCCCGAAGAGCGGGAGATTTTGTGACATTTCGGATTGGCTGTCTTGTGTTTCTAATAAGTTGTTTTATAGTTGGCATGGTGAGTCATATATATAATGAGCTGGTTTAGATCAATCCTAACCCGATGGTTATGAATGATTTAGATTCAGGCATGATATGTTATATTGGGATAAATCGTTTATTTGGGGTGGTGGGATCGCGAGGAAAGATCTCTCAGAGATCTTTTAGATTTTAGATTTTAGATTTTAGAAGCATAGAGGACAATCTTTTAGATTTTAGATTTTAGAAGCATAGAGGACAATCTTTTAGATTTTAGATTTTAGAAGCATAGAGGACAATCTTTTAGATTTTAGATTTTAGAAGCATAGAGGACAATCTTTTAAGTCTTCGGTATAGGAAGATCTCAAATAGAGATAGATCTATTCTTTGGATTGTCTATACACCATAGAAGGATTGGTGCAACAAACAAAGAGTACCACATACATTCTTGATTGTAAAATAAATATCGATTGCTTGCGGAACCTGTGAAAATCAAACCTCAAAACGTGTATTTATGAGGAATCCCTTTCGGCTCATTTTTTATTCACAAAGATTCCGCTACCATATCAACAATTCCGTGGGCTTGGGCTTCTTCTGCTGACATATAAAAATCCCTATCCAAGTCTTTGGATATCTGCCATGAAGGCATGCATGTTCTTTGTTCATAAATCTTTATCATAGTGTCGCGCATTTTATCTAATTCATTTGCTTCGAGCATACATTCTCCTGTTTGTCCCTCATAAAAAGAACTAGCAGGTTGATGGATCATTACCCTGAGAATATAGAAGTTAGTAGATAGAGATAGAGATAGAGATAGAGATTCTTGTTTTATTTCTTTCTCTTATTTGAGACAAGTAATAGTAATAAATAAGGAAGGTAAGGAATAGAAATAAGAAAAAACTAATAAAGATTAAATTAAAAGCCGTACAGGCAGGCATCTTTTTTATTTTTTATATAGCATTTTTATTTTTTATATAGCATACGGCTTTACGATAAATATGAGATTTTGACCCTCCCTCGACGAAATAGAAAGAAATAGAAAATATCCCAGGTCTATCAGACCCAGATCAGTAAATGGTCTATCAGACCCAGATCAGTAAATGGTCTATCAGACCCAGATCAGTAAATGGTCTATCAGACCCAGATCAGTAAATGGTCTATCAGACCCAGATCAGTAAATAATCCAATAACCACCTTTCTTTTTTGTTTAAGAATCTTTTTTAAAGACTATGATGATTCCGTTGCTCTCTTATTTCGTCTAGTCTGTTATTCAGCAATCCAAAAGTTTCTTATTTTTTTCTTAAATCGTTAAAATATTGTTTTTTTTATATTCTTTCATAATAATAATAATTGTTAAAAGTTTTCTGGTATGAAAACTGTGAAAACAAAAAAAGATAGTGACACTAAAAGGAGCTCCCGATAGATCAGATAAAATAGTAAATCAGATAAAATTAAAATAGTAAATACCCCCTTTTGCATACTACTCGTTCGATATATAATCTAATGGTTTTGAAAAAAATTCTTTTTGCATATCGAACTTGAGGTGCCATGCTTTTGTTACTTAATATTGGCGCAGGCACAGTCTTCTTCTTTTTTTTTCTAGAAATAAGAATCATTTGCGCCAAGCGTGAGGGAATGCTAGACGTTTGGTAATTTCTCCTCCTACCAAAAGAAGAGATCCCATTGAAGCGGCTAATCCTACGCACACTGTCTGTACTTCTGCTTCTACAAATTGCATAGTATCAAACATAGCCATTCCGGATATTACCCCTCCGCCCGGAGAATTTATAAACAGATATAAATCTTTGGTCTTGTCCTCTAGACTGAGATATACCATAAGACCAACAAGTTGATTGGATATTTCACTGTTTACCTCTTGACTTAAAAAAAGTAGTCTTTCTTGAAAAAGTCGATTGTATAAGTCAATCCAAGATGCATCATCATCTCCAGGAAGTAGAAATGGTACCTTTGGAACACCGATCGGCATAAGATGGAAAAAGATGAAGATGCAGTTGTCTATCTAACTTTGATGTGAG